AATGATGAGCCTGATTAAAGGACTATCGTGATAGGATAAAACATGTAGCTAAAACTACCTTCATTACATCTAACAGAATCAAACTATCACCTTCAAGCATCAAAAGCCACCGTGCACCATACACCAAGATGTAAAAATTCAACCTTCACCATAGAAAAGTAAGCTAAAATAAGCTAATGGGTTCATACCCCGTAAATAGAGTTTAACACTCTCTTCTCTACATGCCCAGTAACTCAACAAAAATCCTCCTACTAACCACTCTAGTTGGAGGTGTATTAATATCTGTATCCTCTAATTCATGACTGGGAGCATGAATAGGATTGGAAATTAATTTAATATCATTCATTCCCCTAATGTCTAACGTCAAAAACATGTACAATACAGAAGCCTCATTAAAATACTTCATTGTACAAGTGCTTGCCTCAGCAACACTACTGTTTATAGTAGTGATAAAGACATTAACAGAGGATTTATTCACGTTCGAAACCAACCCATATACACCAATAATCATCTGTACCCCTCTCCTGCTCAAAAGTGGAGCCGCACCTCTCCACTGATGATTCCCAGGAGTAATGGAAGGATTGAGATGAGAAAACTGTGCACTATTAATAACAGTGCAAAAAGCCGCCCCATTGATGTTAATATCATACCTGATTGAAATCAATGTATTCACCCTAAGAATTATTTTATTATCCACAATTGTAGGATCAATTGGAGGGTTAAACCAAACCTCAATACGAAGGATCTTAACCTATTCATCCATCAATCATACCGGATGAATATTAATTGCACTAACCACAAGAGAAAATTTATGGTTAGTATACTTCATAATCTACTCAACCCTAGCGCTGGCCGTAGTATCAGCCATTAAGCTATCCAGAACATCATTTATCAACCAAACCATGATAACAAACAAGGATGCCGCCCTAATAAAATTCATAATATTCACATCCCTACTATCTTTGGGTGGGCTACCTCCATTCCTTGGATTTCTACCAAAATGAATCGTTATCCAAGCAATAATCATAAATAATATAGCCCCGCTAGCAACAGTTGTAGTAGTAACGTCATTAATTACTCTATACTACTACCTAAAAATCTCCTACTCAAGTTTTGTAATTTTAAATACAGAGCCAAAATGAAATTTAAAGCTCCACAAAAACAAATCAACTAAAAACATTAGTGCAATAATTCTAACATCAATCTCCTTAACGGGAATAGCAGCTTGCACAATCATTTCCAACATCAACTAAAAGGCCTTAAGTTAAACATTAAACTAATAACCTTCAAAGCTATAAATAAAGGGCTTCCTTTAGGCCTTGATAAGTCCTTTAACTTACCCCTGTAGAATTGCATTCTACAATCACAAAATGAATACAAGGCCTACAAGATAGTGGAAGAGCGACGTAAACGCCCCTAAATAGATTTACAGCCTATCGCCTACTTATTATTCTCAGCCATCCCACTAATTTTCACCCGATGATTTTTCTCAACGAATCACAAGGACATTGGAACACTATACTTCCTATTCGGAGCTTGATCTGGAATGGTCGGAACTTCCCTAAGAATGCTTATTCGAACAGAACTAGGACAGCCAGGGTCTTTAATTGGAGACGACCAGATCTACAACGTCATTGTTACAGCCCATGCCTTCGTTATAATTTTCTTTATAGTTATGCCAATCATAATTGGTGGGTTCGGAAACTGATTGGTGCCACTAATGCTAGGAGCACCAGATATGGCCTTCCCTCGAATAAACAACATAAGATTCTGGCTGCTCCCTCCATCACTAACCCTACTACTCACTAGTAGAACAGTAGAAAGCGGTGTAGGAACAGGATGAACTGTTTATCCACCTCTTGCAAGAGGAATCGCACATGCTGGGGCATCTGTAGACCTAGCCATCTTCTCACTACACTTAGCAGGAGTATCATCAATTTTAGGAGCAGTAAACTTTATTACAACAACAATTAACATAAAGCCAAAAAGCATGAAGCCAGAACGAATTCCACTATTCGTATGGTCAATTGCCATTACTGCCCTACTGCTTCTTCTATCACTACCAGTTCTAGCTGGAGCAATTACAATACTACTAACAGATCGCAACCTAAATACATCATTCTTTGACCCAGCAGGAGGGGGAGACCCAATTCTATACCAACACTTATTTTGATTCTTTGGACACCCAGAAGTCTATATTCTCATTCTACCAGGATTTGGTATAATCTCCCACATTATCTGCCACGAAAGAGGAAAGAAGGAAGCGTTTGGAAACCTGGGAATGATTTTTGCCATATTAGCAATTGGGTTATTAGGATTTGTAGTATGAGCACACCACATATTTACAGTAGGAATAGACGTTGATACACGAGCTTACTTTACATCAGCAACAATAATCATCGCCGTACCAACGGGAATTAAGATCTTCAGATGACTTGCAACATTATATGGAACCCGAATAACATACAGAGCAGCCTGCTTATGAGCACTAGGATTTGTATTTCTATTCACAATAGGAGGTCTTACCGGTGTAGTACTAGCAAACTCATCAATCGATATTGTACTTCATGACACTTACTACGTAGTAGCCCATTTCCATTATGTCCTATCAATAGGAGCAGTATTTGCAATCATAGGAGGATTTGTTCAATGATTCCCATTATTTACTGGAATCACTATAAACCCAAAGTGATTAAAGGCTCAATTCGCTGTTATATTCGTAGGGGTAAACCTAACATTCTTCCCACAACATTTCCTAGGACTAGCAGGAATACCTCGACGATACTCAGATTATCCAGATGCCTACACCACATGAAATATTATCTCATCAATAGGGTCAACAATTTCATTCGTAAGAGTAATAATGTTCCTATTTATTATATGAGAAAGAATTACATCAAACCGACCAATTCTATTTCCTACACATACAAGAAATTCGGTAGAATGATTACAAAATTTCCCACCAGCAGAGCACAGATACTCAGAGCTTCCAACTATCTCACTAACTAATTAACTCTTATTCTAACGTGGCAGATAAGTGCGGTGGATTTAAGCTCCATAAATAAAGTTTTCTAAACTTTCATTAGAAAAATGACAACATGATTAAACATAACACTACAAGACAGAGCATCACCAGTCATAGAACAGCTGATCTTTTTCCATGATCATGCACTAATAATTATATTAATAATTATTACAACAGTATTTTACACAATAATTAGAATTATCCAAAATAAACAAACCAGCCGATTCATCCTAGAAGGACAAATAATTGAAACCATTTGAACAATCGCACCCGCAATCATCCTGGTATTCATCGCAATCCCATCCCTACGACTACTATATTTGATAGACGAAATTCATAATCCAGTAATAACCCTAAAGACGGTTGGACATCAATGATACTGAAGCTATGAATATTCAGACTTTACAAAGCTTGAATTTGACTCATATATAGTACAACAAGAAGACCAGCTAATCAATACATTCCGACTACTAGATACAGATAACCGTGTTGTACTACCAATAAACTCACCAATTCGGATAATTGTAACAGCAGCAGACGTACTACACTCGTGAACAGTGCCGAGACTTGGAGTAAAAACAGACGCAACACCTGGGCGACTAAACCAAGTAAGATTTACAATTAACCGCCCAGGACTACTCTACGGACAATGCTCAGAAATCTGTGGAGCAAACCACAGATTCATGCCAATCGTAATTGAAAGAGTATCAACAAATCAATTTATTAATTGAGTATCAAAGATAAGAGAATCATCAGATGACTGAAAGCAAGTAATGGTCTCTTAAACCAGTTTATGGTATCTTAGCGAATATCTCTGATGATAAAGGATTAGTTAATTAAATAACATCAGAATGTCAAACTGAAATAATCATAAAGATATCCTTTTATACCTCAAATAATACCCATAGAATGAACAATATTATACATTACATTCCTAGCAACATTCCTAATATTTAACATCATAAACTACTTTATCCAATCACCAAGTCAACAAAGAAAAACAAAAAAAACTATTAATATCAATAAAACAAACTGAAAGTGATAAGAAACCTATTCTCAATCTTTGACCCAACAACAGAAATTAACAATCTACCGTTAAATTGAACAAGAACAGCAATTGGATTATTACTAATTCCAACAAGAATTTGATTAATCCCTTCACGAAACAATATAATAGTAAGCCTATTAATAAATAAACTACACCAAGAGATAAAAACCATCCTAAGAAAGGGAAATGAAAACAAAGGAAACTCATTCATCCTAACATCCCTATTCCTTATAATCCTAATAAATAACTTCTTAGGTCTATTCCCATACATCTTCACAAGAACAAGTCACCTAATCCTTACACTAACCCTAGCCCTACCATTATGAATAAGATTCATACTATTCGGATGAATTAAAAATACCAATCACATATTCGAACACCTTGTTCCCCAAGGAACACCAACCATATTAATACCATTTATGGTTATTATTGAAACAATTAGAAATCTAATCCGGCCAGGAACACTAGCAGTACGGCTGACTGCAAACATGATTGCAGGACATTTATTACTAACCCTATTAGGAAATAATGGTCCATCAATAAGCCACACCCTACTGACCGTACTAATTACAGCACAAATTCTACTCCTTATCCTAGAAGGAGCAGTTGCAGTAATCCAGTCATACGTATTTGCCATCCTAAGAACCTTATACTCTAGAGAAGTTAACTAAAATGTCAATACACGAAAATCATCCATTCCATATAGTAAACAAAAGACCATGACCACTCACAGGAGCTATCGGGGCAATAGTTACCCTAATAGGGCTAATTAAATGATTCCACCAATATGACGATAGATTATTGGCAATCGGAGGAATTATTACCGTATTAACCATAATCCAATGATGACGAGACGTAACCCGAGAAGGAACATACCAAGGACTACATACAAAGATGGTAACAACAGGGCTACGATGAGGAATAATCCTATTTATTGTATCAGAAGTCCTATTTTTCGTATCATTCTTTTGAGCATTCTTCCATTCAAGCTTATCACCAACAATCGAACTAGGGTCAACTTGACCTCCAACGGGAATTCAACCATTCAACCCTATACAAGTCCCACTGCTAAATACAGCAATTCTGTTGGCCTCAGGAGTAACTGTAACATGAGCCCATCACGGTCTACTAGAAAATAACGCCACACAAGCAACCCAAGGACTATTCTTCACCGTATTATTGGGATTATATTTTACTGCTCTACAAGCATATGAATATCTTGAAGCCCCATTTACAATTGCAGACTCAGCATATGGATCAACATTCTTTGTAGCAACAGGATTCCATGGACTACACGTAATTATTGGAACAACATTCCTAACTACATGTCTTCTACGACACACAACACTGCACTTTTCATCAAACCACCACTTCGGATTCGAAGCAGCAGCTTGATACTGACACTTTGTAGATGTAGTTTGACTATTCCTATACATTTCAATCTACTGATGAGGAAGATAAAACAATATTTATCTAATACAAGAAAGTATACTTGACTTCCAATCAAGAAATTTGTGAAAAACAAGATAAATAATATTAATAACTATTACAACAGCAACAGTAACCATCTTATTATCAGCAGCCATTATAGTATTAACTACTTTAATCTCAAAGAAAATTAATGAAGACCGGGAAAAAAGATCGCCGTTTGAGTGTGGGTTTGACCCAAAAAACTCTGCACGACTACCATTCTCATCACGATTCTTTCTAATCGCAGTAATTTTCATAATCTTTGATGTAGAAATTGCACTACTGTTACCAATACCAATCACCATAATAACATCAAACATTAAATCATGAATAATCATCAGATCAGTATTCCTACTAATCCTAATTATTGGCCTATACCACGAATGAAACCAAGGATCACTTGAATGAAGAAACTAATACTGGGACTATAGTTAACAATAACATTTGAGTTGCATTCAAAAAGTACTACTTTAAGTAGTTAGCCTCAATCACATTTAAACAATGTGAGAAGCAAATATTTGCAATCAGTTTCGACCTGATCCTAGATAATTAATTTATCCTCACTTTACCAAATTTTAACTGAAACCAAAGAAAGAGGTATATTATTGTTAATAATAAAATTGAATTATAAATTCCAGTTAAGGAAGTGACAGAAAAAGTGAATGCTGCTAACTTATCACTATAGCGGTTAAAATCCGTTTACACTTCTATTTATATAGTTTAGAAAAACATTACACTTTCACTGTAAAGACAAAGAAAGACTTTTATAAATACTCGAAGGCAATAAAAATACCTCATCGACATCTTCAGTGTCGCGCTCTAAATATAAGCTACTCAAGTAATAAATAAGAACAAATAGCAAAATAACAATTCACATAACAAAAAATCCTAAAAATAACCTCAAATTATTATACTGGAATCACTGATTAACCCTACCAGCATTAAAAAGAACCCAATACATACCCTGACCACCAAAATACTCCATTCAACCAGAATCAAAAACCCTTGTCGCCCTATAACCCAATCCCAGGGGACCAAAAGAAACACCATAAGTAGAAAAAAAAGGTATAAATCACATAGAACCAGAAAAGGAAGAAGGACCATACAAATGCACAGAAAATAACCTATCACCTAAAACAAAACCAGCAATCTCATAACCAAGTCAACCACCAATAAACACCACAAACAAAGTAAGAAACCTCAAATAATATGGCAAACAAATTATAGAGGGAGTAGGGCAAATCAATCACATAAGAGAACCACCACCAAAAATAGATATAACCAACAAACCAATTATACCAAACACCATATTATAATTAGACTCAACCATATTATAAGAAGGAACAAAATTAAAATCCCCACATAAAACAAAGTAAAACAAACGAAAAGAATAGCAAACTGTCAAACCTGTAGACACAAACAACAATAAGAAACCAAACATATTAATATATCTCATAGAAAATATTTCCAAAATAAAATCCCTAGAATAAAACCCTGCCAAAAATGGTATACCACAAAGAGCAAAGTTAGAGACCATTAAACTTGCTGAAGTAAATGGTATATAAACAGATAAACCACCTATAAAACGAATATCCTGAGAGTCACCTATAGAATGAATTACCCCACCAGCACATATGAATAACAATGCCTTAAATAAAGCATGTGTTAACAAGTGAAAAAAAGCCAAGGCTGAAAGACCGATAGAAATAGTTATAATTATAAGTCCCAACTGTCTCAAAGTAGATAAAGCAATAATTTTCCTTAAATCAAACTCAAAATTTGCACCCAAACCTGCCATAAATATAGTCAACCCAGAAACTAACAATAAAATAATATTCAATCAACCACCAAAGGAAGGGCTAAACCGAATTAACAAATAAACACCCGCAGTAACCAAAGTAGAAGAGTGAACTAATGCAGAAACAGGGGTAGGGGCAGCCATTGCTGCAGGTAACCAAGAAGAAAAAGGAATTTGAGCACTCTTAGTTATAGCGGCCAAAACAACAAGAAAAGAAATTAACTCCATCTCAACAGAACCCGATAAAAATTCCAAATAATAAATAAAACTCCAGCTACCAAAGTTAATTATTCAAGCAATAACCATTAACAAGGCAACATCACCAATACGATTAGACAAGACTGTTAACATACCAGCACCATAAGACTTCACATTCTGGTAATAAATTACCAACAAATAAGAAACTAAGCCCAAACCATCCCAACCCAATAAAATACTAATTACATTAGGACTAATAATCAAAAACATTATAGAAACAACAAACATTAAAACCAATAAAATAAACCGAACAATGTTCAAGTCACCGAACATATAATCATCACTATAAAGAATAACCAAAGAAGAAATAATAAAAACAAACCCCATAAACAATAAGGACATTCAATCAAAAAGAAAAGTCATAATAACAGATCTACCATTTAATGTAATAATATTTCAATCAATAAAATAAACTAGATCACTTATAATAAAATAAACACCACAAAAACAACAGAGTAATCCTAAAAGAAATAAAAAAACAAATCTAACAAAACAAATAGATATAAACATAAATCCAAAATATAAAACTATATCATCGGCACCACAAACCAATATTTTAACTTAAACTATTTGGATTATCAATAAATCTAAACCCAAAAAATAGAAACATCAACCCTCAAAATAACTAAGTTCAACGGAAATCAATGCAGAAACAACAATAAAAATTCACGAGCATAACCTAAAGAACAAGAATAAACACCAGAATAAATAGACCCATGTTGACTGTAAGAATACATATAAAGAGTATAAGCCGCACTAAAAAAAGATAAAAAGATCAAAACAAATATTAAACATCAAGATCAAGAAACAAGACTACTCAATAAACCAATTTCACCAAGAAGATTAAGGGAGGGAGGGGCAGCCATATTACAAGCTCTCAATAAAAATCACCACATAGCCATACTAGGTATTAAATTAATTAAACCCCTATTAACTAAAAGACTTCGTCTACCAAAACGCTCATAAGAAATATTAGAAAGACAGAAAAGGCCAGAAGAACACAACCCATGAGCCACCATTAAAGCAAAGGATCTACAAACCCCCCAATAATTCAACGTCATAATACCACCAATAACCATACTCATATGCGCAACAGAAGAGTAAGCAATTAAAGACTTCAAATCAGTCTGACGTATACAAAACAAGCTAACAAATAAACCACCAACCAAACTTAAAGCAACCCAAACAACACCAAACCTGAAGCCAAATTTGAACAACACAGGAAATACACGAAGAAGACCATAACCCCCTAACTTCAACAAAACACCAGCCAAAATCATAGAACCAGCCACGGGGGCCTCAACGTGGGCCCTAGGGAGTCATAAATGAACCATAAATATAGGTATCCTAACCAAAAAGGCGAAAACTATACAAACATAAAATAAACCACCAACCAAGGAATTATCCCCGCCCAACAAAAACAAACATAAAGACCCTAAAGAATTATAAATAAACAAAATACCAACCAATAAAGGAAGAGAGGCCAACAAAGTATAAAACAATAAATAAATACCAGCCTGAACACGCTCAGGTTGGTACCCTCAACCTAAAATTAAAAAAAGGGTAGGAATCAGTCTACTTTCAAAAAAAATATAAAATGAAAGTAGACTGATTCTTCTAAAAGTACAGTACAACATAATGGTTAAACCAATAACAACAAAAACAAAAAACCCGGAAAAATAACCAAGTCGAAAAACAGACTCTCTAGCCAGAATCATAAGAACACAAATTCATAAACTAAGAAGAATAAGACCATAAGAAATTAAATCACAACCAAAAATATAACCCAAACCTCTTCAACAAAAAAAATAAGGAAAGAAAAAGAAATAAATAAACGAAATAAAAAATAATAAAGAACAAATCAACCATCAAAAACCCGGAAAAATACACAAAGGGGTCAAAAAAATCAAGAAAAAAAGAAACCTTAACATTGAAGAACATTATAAGACTGAAAATAATCATTACCATGACTACGAATTATAGAAACCAAAATAGATAAACCCAAAGAACCTTCACAAACGGAAAACACCAAAAAATAAACAACAAAAAACAAACTATAATTAAAATTACATAAATAAAAATAAATAGAAATATAAAGAACCAACACAATAAATTCTAATCTCAACAAAGTAATCAGCAAGTGCTTACGACTAGAGGAAAAGGCTCAAATACCACAAAAATAAAGAGTAAAAAAATATAATCATATTGGCATTAAATTAAGTTTTAATAATTTAACAAAAATATTGGTCTTGTAAATCAAAAATAAGGAATGACCTTTTAAAACTTCAGAGGAAAGGCTTAAATACCATTTCATTAATCCCCAAAACTAACATTTTAAATAAAATACCCCCTGACATAACAAAACTACTTATATCAATAAGAACAATAACTAGATTAATATTTACACAAATAAAACACCCACTAGCCATAGGATTAATATTACTCATTCAAACAACAATGGTGTGTCTTATCAGAGGTACAATATACAAGAGATTTTGATTTTCATACATCCTATTCATAATCATAATTGGAGGAATACTTGTACTATTTATATACATAACAAGACTAGCATCAAACGAAATATTCTCACCATCAAACAAAATAATAATAACCACACTCATAATCCTGCCTGCCCTACTATACACAATACCAACAGTAACCAATAACAAAGAAATATGCTCACATGACACAATAATAGAAAATGAAATTCTAACTACTACAACCGTTATATATAATCAAATAATAGGAATCATAACAACCCTACTAGTACTATATATACTACTGACACTAATTGTAGTTGTAAACATCATTAACGTATCAAAGGGACCACTACGACATGCAAGATAATGAATAAACCCACACGAAACAGACATCCCCTATTCAAAATTGCAAATCACGCCCTAGTAGACTTGCCAACACCATCAACAATCAGAGGCTGATGAAACTTCGGTTCACTACTAGGACTATGCTTAGTGGCACAAATTGCAACTGGATTATTTCTAGCAATACACTACTGCCCCAACGTTGACATAGCATTTAATAGAGTAAGCCATATTTGCCGAGACGTAAATTATGGATGACTACTCCGGACGCTCCACGCTAACGGAGGATCTTTATTCTTCATCTGTATCTATTTACACACCGGACGAGGCCTATACTATGGATCATACAAATTTATACATACATGATCCGTAGGGGTAGTAATCCTATTTCTAACTATAGCAACAGCATTCCTAGGATATGTCCTACCATGAGGGCAAATATCATTTTGAGGTGCAACTGTAATCACAAACCTCCTATCAGCGATTCCATACGTAGGAACAGAAGTAGTACAATGAGTATGAGGAGGATTTGCAGTAGATAATGCTACCCTAACACGATTCTTTGCATTACACTTCATATTACCGTTCGTAATTGCAGCAATAGCAATAATTCACCTACTATTCCTACATCAAACAGGGTCAAATAATCCATTAGGGTTAAATAAAAATACAGACAAAATTCCATTCCACCCATACTTTACAGTAAAGGACATCGTAGGGTTTATAATCACCATTATAGCACTAGTAGTACTTGCCCTAAAGGAACCATATCTACTAAGAGACCCAGACAACTTTACACCAGCAAATCCACTAGTAACGCCAGTACACATCCAACCAGAATGATACTTCCTATTCGCATACGCAATTCTACGGTCAATTCCAAACAAGCTAGGAGGAGTAATTGCCCTAGCAATATCAATTGCAATCCTATTCATCATACCAGCAATTAAATCAAAGTTCCGAGGAACACAATTCTACCCAATCAACCAGGTACTATTCTGAACAATAACAAACACAGTAATTCTATTAACATGAATTGGAGCCCGCCCGGTAGAAGATCCATACATCCTAACAGGACAAATCCTAACAGTAGTATACTTTGCATATTACCTAATAAATCCCATAATAACAAAACTATGAGATAAAATAACAAATTAACACAGTTAAAAAGCTAGAGAATAAGCCTAATGTCTTGAAAACATTATGAAAGAAGTTTAAATCTTCTATTAACTTTTACTACATACCTAAATTAATACACTATAACAAAGAAAAAATAAAACACCTAACACCAACAAAGAACAAAAGATAATTCAATGAAAGAGGCAAAAATCTCCTTCAAGCTAAATATATTAACTTATCATAACGGAAGCGGGGCAAAGTACCGCGAACCCAAACAAACAGAAAAGAAATAAGAGTAAGCTTAAAATAAAAAAAGAATGAATAAAGATCACTACCCAAAAAAATAATACAAAACAATAAACTTATAAAAAGGATTCTCGCATACTCAGCCAAAAAAATTAAAGCAAATCCACCACCACCATACTCAACATTAAATCCAGAAACAAGCTCCGACTCCCCTTCAGCAAAATCAAAAGGAGTACGATTAGTTTCAGCCAAACAAGAAATAAACCAAACAAATGATAAAGGAAGAGAAAGAAAAATTAATCATAAATAAACCTGAAAAAAGTAAAAATAAGCCAAATTATATCTACAAACCAAAATAACAAAAGAAAGCAAAATAAAAGCCAATCTAACCTCATAAGAAATAGTTTGAGCCAAGGCACGAAGACCACCCAATAAGGAATAACCAGAATTTGAAGATCACCCAGCAATCATAACTGTATAAACACCAAGTCTTGTACAAGCCAAAAAAAATAATAAACCCAACTCAAAGGAGATAAAACCACTCAAATAAGGAATCAATAACCAAACCAACAAAGAAAGGAAAAACCCAAAAATAGGAGAAAAATAATAAATCAAATAATTAGAAACCAAAGGGAAATATTGTTCCTTGGTAAACAATTTAATAGCATCTCTAAAAGGCTGAAAAATACCAACAAATCCCACCCTATTAGGACCCTTACGAATATGAATATAACCTAAGACCCTACGTTCCAACAAAGTGAGAAATGCTACTCCAACCATAACAAAAATCATCAACAATAAAAAAACAACAACAATAAAAAAGAAGCCCAACATATACTACTTGTAAAATAAAATTTTACATTAATAGATTCTAAATCCAATGCACTTATCTGCCAAAATAGTAACAAATTAATGAAAATCATAATAAAATAAAATTATTCCAAATACCCGGTCCTCTCGTACTAAGGTATAAAACTATATTATAGATAGAAACCAACCTGGCTCACGCCGGTCTGAACTCAGATCATGTAAGATTTTAAAGGTCGAACAGACCTAATCACTTTCAGCTCCTGCACCGAAAATTCACCTTAATCCAACATCGAGGTCGCAAACCTCCCCGCCAATAAGAACTCTCAAGGAAGATAACGCTGTTATCCCTAAGGTAATTTAATCTTATAATCAAAATAAATGGATCAAAACAAATATAAATAAATATAAAAAACCAAAGAGGAGTTAAATTTATTCCTCTCATCACCCCAACAAAACACCCAATCAACTTAAAATAGATAAACAAACGAAACAAAAAAGATAACTAGGTGTAAAACTCTATAGGGTCTTCTCGTCCCATAAAAACATCTAAGAATTTTAACTTAAAAACTAAATTCAATAAACAATACCTTTAAGACAGCTTATGTCTCGTCAAGCCATTCATACCAGATCACAATTAAAGAACTAATGATTATGCTACCTTTGCACGGTCAAAATACCGCGGCCCTTCAACCCTATAAAAGTCAGTGGGCAGGCCATACTTCAAAAACTAACAAGAAAAGATGTTTTTGTTAAACAGGCGGACATAAAATTTTGCCGAATTCCTCAAAAGAAATTATACACCTCTCATATAAAACAATACAAAACCCAAATTTACTAATTACACAATAATTACTATTTAAACAAAAATACAAAAAACATTTCAATAAAAACTTAAATCACGTAAAAATTTAAAAAACAAATAACAAAATTTTAACATAATCAAATTGAAAATCACTATAAAATCCACAAAACTAAATCAAAACAAGCAATTATAAAAGCAAAATAAGGAGCTAATCCCCCTTAATTTTAGCATCAAATAAAAATAAATAGAAAAACAACAGAAATTAAATAAGATGCATGAATTAAATTCATTTCTTGAAAAACCAGAAACCACTAAAGACGAATAACATTTCACTACCAACAATATATTATTAATACTGGTGAAACAGTAACTAAAATAAATCATTAACTCCTTTAAAATCGGGAAATAAAAATAAATAATAAAATTCAATGAACCCTGATACACAAGGTACGACAAAATAAGCCAACTTTCTAAAAAACATTCAACTATCACAACCCCTCACGGTACAAATAATCTATCGTATAAAAAATTAAATCACAAAAATACAATAACCTCAATGATTCTTCAATAAACCAATAAACCCACACAAAATATTAAACAAGACAATCAATATAAATCAGACCATGTCGAATTGCACGACATAATAATTCAGTGTAAATGAAAACTCAACTAACAGAAATGGCCTGAACTACAATCCAGCCGCACCTTCCGGTACAACCACTTTGTTACGACTTATCTCATTAACAATAAAACGAGAGCGACGGGCGATGTGTACATATCCCAGAACCATTTATCACAATAACAATCTACAAATTATTACAACCAAATCCAATTTCATACCAATATTAAAATCAATAATCCATAAACAAATACCAATGTAATCCATCATTCACTTAGAAACAAGCTGCACCTTGACCTGAAATAACTCAAAATAAAGAAACCAGAAAATTAAATAACCCTAAAAGGATAATCAATAAACGGCGGTATACAAACCAAAGCAACTAAGTAAGGTCCAACGTGGACTATCGATAACGAGACAGATTCCTCTGGACGGAATGAGATACCGCCAAATTCTTTAAGTTTCAAGAACATAACTAATACTACTCAGGCACAAAAAACAATTAACATTCTAAAATAATAGGGTATCTAATCCTAGTCTACACAAAGAATTTCATAGCCTCCAAATATAAAACAAGAAAATTAAAAACAATAAAAATTTCACCTAACAACAAACAAAATAAAATCAATTAAACTAAACAATACAACTACCTAACGCCAAACACATTCAAATGCCTCCAAGGTATAACCGCGGCTGCTGGCACAAAATTTAACCGAGACTTAAACATATTGCTAAATACAAGAATACTTGAACAACCAATAATAACTAACGAGAATCAACTACACTATCCATAATCCATCTAGAACCACGGTAAAATCATGCACAAACTTACATATAGAACAAACAAACACTGAATGAAAAAGCAAGAATAAAACTTCGCTTAAAGATATAACGAGGGCAGGATGGTGCAAATAACGGACTTCCTAAT